CTCCTTCCCTTTTTTCGGACGAAAAGGAGGATCCGGACAAAATGGATGAAACGGAAAAGATCCGAGTGAATGGAAAGGACAAAACAAAGGATGAATTCAACTTGCACTTAAAAGAAGCATGCTATAAAAACAGCCCAACTTATTATTCTGGCAATCAAGATATTTCGAAGTTAGAAATACTTAAAGAAGAAAAGAAAAACCTCTTCTGGTTTGAAAAACCCCTTCTTTCTCTGCTTTTCGACTATAAACGTTGGAATCGTCCAACGCGATATATAAAAAACAATCGATTTGAAAATGCGGTAAGAAAGGAAATGTCACAATATTTTTTTTATACATGTAAAAATGATGGAAAACAAAGAATTTCTTTTACATATCCACCCAGTTTATCCATTTTCTGGGAAATGATACAAAGAAAGATTTCTTTGTCTACAACAGAAAAATTCTTATACGATGAACTATACAATTATTGGATTTATAACAATGAACAAAAAAAAAACAGCTTAAGCAATGAATTTGCTAATAGAATTGCAGTTCTAGACAAAGGACTTTTTTATATAGATGGACTCGATAAAAAAACTCGATTATGCAATGAGAAAACGAAAAAGGAATATTTGCCAAAAATAAATGATCCTTTCTTAAATGGATCCTATCGTGGAATAATAAAAAAATGCTTTTCACCCTCTATTATAAATGAAACTGCAGTCAAAAATAGGATAGATGGAATTTTTATAAATAAGATTCATAGTATTCTTAGTAATGATTATAATTACCACGAATTTGAACAGAAAAAAGATGCATTTAAAAAAAAATCAATATCAAAAGAAATTAGGCATTTCATGCAGTTAATGAGTCAATTTTATGGGGAATCAACATTCAATCTGAAAGGAATTTCTTTACTTCCAGAAGAAGTACAAATTGGTTCAGAAGATCAAGAAAAATTTTGTAAATTTTTAGTTGATGCAATCATAGGACTAAAAATAAATAAGAAATTAATAAAAAAATCAATTGGAATAAAAGATATTAGTAAAAAAGTTCCACGCTGGTCATACAAATTAATTGATGATTTAGAACAGCAAGAAAGAAAAAAGGAAGATGACGTACCAAGAGATCATCAAATTCGCTCAAGGAAAGCTAAACGTGTAGTTATTTTTAATAATAACGAGGATAATCTCAAGATTAATAAAATCGATCCAAAAAAATCTAATCAAGAAGTAGCTTTGATACGTTATTCACAACAATCAGATTTTCGTCGAAATATAATAAAAGGTTCCATGCGTGTTCAAAGACGTAAAATTGTTTTTTTGGAATTTTTTCAAGCAAATATCCATTCACCACTGTTTTTAGACAGAATAGATAAATCTTCTTTTTCTTCTGTTAACATTTCAAAATTAATTAAACAAATTTTTAGAAATTTTATAGGAAAAACAAGAGAATTTCAAATTTCGGATTATACAGAAGAGAAAAAAAAAGAATACAAAAGAGACGAAGAAAAAAGAAAAGAAAAAACACGAATAGAAATAGCTGAAGCTTGGGATACCATTATATTTGCTCAAGTAATAAGAGGTTTGATGTTAGTAACTCAGTCCACTTTTAGAAAATATTTTATATTACCTTTTTTCATAATAGCAAAAAATATGGGTCGTATAGTTTTATTCCAACTTCCCGAGTGGTCTGAGGATTTTAACGAGTGGAATAAAGAAATGCATGTTAAATGTACCTATAATGGTGTTCAGTTATCAGAAACAGAATTTCCTAAAAATTGGTTAAAAGATGGTATTCAAATAAAGATACTATTTCCTTTCTGTATAAAACCTTGGCACAGATCAAAACTAAGACCTTTTTATCAAGAGCAAATGAAAAAACAAAATAAAAAGGATAGCTTTTGTTTTTTAACAGTTTGGGGACTGGAAACAGAATTTCCTTTTGGTTCCTCCCGAAAACGACCTTCTTTTTTTAAACCTATTTATAAAGAAGTCAAAAAAAATTTTAAAAAAATTACAAGGAAACATTTCCAAGTTTTAAAAAATGTCATTGTCAAAGATAAAATCGAATTTTTTCTAAAGGTTCCAAAGGAAACAAAAAATTTTTTTTTTAAAAGCCTTCTTTTTTTTAAAAAAATAAAAAAAAAATTTTCAATGGTAAGCCAAACTTTTGTATTTGGATTGGGAGAAGAATCTCGTGAAATAAAAAAAGAAAAAAATTTGACAATCAATAATCATATGGTTCATGAATCATCCATTCAAACCCAATGGATAAACTATTCAGATTCAGTGATAGAACAAAAAACGCAAAATATAGCTAATAGAACAAGGACAATAAAAAATCAAATAGAAAAAGAAAAAAAAAAAGGATTTCATACTATAAAATTTATAATTAAGCATAAAAGAATATCTTATGGTACTCAAAACTTAGAATCATCCCAAAATTTGGGTCAGATATTAAAAAGAAGAAATACTCGATTAATTCGTAAATCAAAAAAATTACAAAATTTTTTTAGGGAAAGAATATCCGTAGATATATTTTTATATATTATTAATATTTCTCGAATTAAGATAAAACTTTTGCTTGAATCAACAAAGCATTTTAGTGAAAAACCCGTTGACAATAATAATAAAAATCAAGAAAGGGTTGAAAAAAAAAAAAAAATTCAATTTATAAAATCACTTTTTTTTGTTATTAGTCATATTCATAAGAATTCTAAAATTCTTTCAGATTTATCTTTTTTGTCACAAGCCTATATATTTTTCAAATTATTAGAAGCCGAATTTATTAACTTATATAAATTTAAATTAAGTTCTGTCCTTCAATATCGCGGAACACAAAGAATAATTCCTTCTAAGTTAAAGACTAAAAAACGTCAAAATTCTGGACTGAATCCATGGAAAAATAGGTTAATTATTAAAAATAATTATCAATACGATTTATCGCAGATAAACTGGTTTCAATTCGGACCAAAAAATTGGCGCAATCAAGTCACTGAATTTTGTGAGATTGAAAATAAAAACTTCCAAAAAATAAAAAGGAATTCATATAAAAAAAACGAATTACTTAATTACAAAAATACAAAAAATTCTGAAAAACGTTTCTTTTTTTTGCTGGATCAAAAAGATAATTTAAAAAAAACCTATAGATATAATATTTTATCCTATAATTTTATTTTTTATGAAGATAAGAAGGATTCATATAGTTGTGGAGAACCATTACAAGTAAAAAAAAAGCAAGAATTATCTTATATTTATAATTACAATATAGCTAAAGACAAATTTATTTATATGTGGTGGAGTACTCCTATCACTAATCGTTTAGGAATAAAATTTATGGATATAGAGATAAATACAGATAGAAAATATTGTGATTGGAAAATTATCTTTTTTTTTCTTAGAAACAAAATCGACATTGAGACTTGGATCAATATTAGTAATAGTACTGAAAATATTAAGATTGAACTTAAAAATTATAAAATTGTTGATAAAATAGAAAATAAAGATCTTTTTTATCGTACAATTTATAAAGAAATTAACAAATTAAAAAAAAAAATTTTTGATTGGATGGGGATGAATGAAGAAATACTAAGTCGTCCTATATCAAATCTAGAATTTTTGTTCTTCCCAGAATTTTTTTTACTTTTTAATGCATATAAAATAAAACCTTGGCTTATACCAATAAATTTACTTTTTTCAAATTGTAATGTAAGTGATAATTTTAGCGAAAAGAAAAAAGGGAATCCTTTGACAACATCTATAATATCAAATGAAAAAAAATATCTTGAATTAGAGAATAGGAATCAAGACGAAAAAGAGCTCAAAAGTCAAAGAGATCGCGGGTCTGATGTTCAAAAAAAATCCGAGTCTCTCAGCTCAAATCACCAAAAAGATATTCAAGAAAATTTTATAGAATCATATATTAAAAATCGCAGAAAAAAAAAACAAGACAAGAGTAGTCCAGAAGCCGAACTCAATTTATTCCTTAAAAGATTTTTGTTTTTTCAATTGAAATGGGACGATTCTTTGAATCAAAAATTGATCAATAATATCAAAGTTTACAGTCTCCTGCTTAGATTAAAAAATCCACGGGAAATTACAATATCCTCGATTGAAAGAAGAGAAATGAGTCTGAATATAATGCTGATTCAGAAAGATTTAACTCTTACCCAATTGATAAAAGGGGGGATATTTTTTATTGAACCTATGCGTCTGTCTGTAAAGGGCGATGGAGAATTTATTCGGTATCAAACCATAGCTATTTCATTCATTCATAAGAATAAACACCAAAAAAATCAAAACATCGACAATATTGATAAGAGGACTCCGGATGAATGGATTACCAGATATCAAACAGTGATGAAAACTAGAGATAAAAGCTATTTTGATTTACTTGTTCCTGCAAAGATTTTTTCGTCCAGGCGCCGTAAAGAATTGAGAATTCTAATTTGTTTGAATTCAAGTAATAATAATGGTAGGTATAGGAATACAGTATCTTACAACGGGAATCCTAAAAAAAACTGTAGTCAATTTTGTGATGAAAACAATCAAAAATTAAACGTCTTTCTTTGGCCTAATTATCAACTAGAAGATTTAGCCAGTATAAATCGTTATTGGTTTAATACTAATAACGGTAGTCGTTTTAGTATATTAAGAATACATATGTATCCACGATTAAAAATGTATTTATGATACATTTATCTTATATATTCCCTATCCATTATCTGCTAGATAAATAGATGCCCATGCGTCTTGGGCTTCAATTCTGATATATGATACTAAATTTATAACATATCATCATCAATTAGATCTAAAAAAGAATTGCCAGAAAAAAAAAAATAAGGAAATGTGTATACGAGGCTAAATGGGCTGGAATTATTATTCCTGATCGAGAAAATTTCATATTTGGGAAATAAAAAAAAAGGAAGGTTAATAATTTATGAACAAAAATTCATTGATTTCGCATGAAAAAAAAGAAGAAAACAAGGGATCTGTTGAATTTCAAGTTTTCTGTTTTACCAATAAGATACGAATACTCACTTCACATTTGAAATTGCATAAAAAAGATTATTCATCTCAGAGAGGTCTACGACAAATTCTAGGAAAACGTCAACGACTACTGGGTTTTTTATCAAAAAAAAATAGAATACGTTATAAAGAATTAATCAGTCAATTAAACATTCGAGAGCGAAAAACCCGTTAATTTTAAGAGTTGTTTTGAATTATTTGATTTATTCGATCTTGAATTTTGATGAACTTTTTTTCGGCAATTCATGGAAAAATTAATTCATGAAAGAATGAATCGGGGCAAAACTTATGACTGTACCAATTACAAGAAAAGATCTCATGATAGTCAATATGGGCCCTCAACACCCATCAATGCATGGCGTTCTCCGACTTATTGTTACTTTAGATGGCGAAGAGGTTATTGACTGTGAACCCATATTGGGGTATTTACACAGGGGGATGGAGAAAATTGCAGAAAACCGAACAATTATACAGTATCTGCCTTATGTAACACGTTGGGATTATTTAGCTACTATGTTCACAGAAGCAATAACTATAAATGGACCCGAGCAGTTGGGAAATATTCAAGTACCTAAAAGGGCTAGCTATATCAGAGTTATTATGTTGGAGTTAAGTCGTATAGCTTCTCATTTGTTATGGCTCGGCCCTTTTATGGCAGATATTGGTGCGCAGACCCCCTTTTTTTATATTTTCAGAGAAAGAGAATTAATATATGATTTATTTGAAGCGGCCACCGGTATGAGAATGATGCATAATTTTTTTCGTATTGGGGGAGTAGCTGCCGATCTACCTTATGGGTGGATAGATAAATGTTTAGATTTTTGTGATTATTTTTTAACAGGACTTACTGAATACCAGCAACTGATTACGCGAAATCCTATTTTTTTAGAACGAGTTGAGGGGGTAGGTGTTATTGGCGAAGAAGAGGCAAAAAACTGGGGCTTATCAGGACCAATGCTACGCTCTTCCGGAATACTATGGGATCTTCGTAAAGTTGATCATTATGAGTGTTATGACGAATTTGATTGGGAAGTCCAGTGGCAAAAGGAAGGGGATTCTTTAGCTCGTTATTTAGTACGAATAGGTGAAATGGCAGAATCCATTAAAATTATTCAACAAGCTCTAGAAGGAATTCCGGGGGGGCCCTATGAGAATTTAGAAATTCGACGCTTTGATAGGATAAAAAATCCTGAATGGAATGATTTTGACTATCGATTTATTAGTAAAAAGCCGTCTCCTACTTTTGAATTGTCGAAACAAGAACTTTATGTGAGAGTCGAAGCCCCAAAAGGAGAGTTAGGGATTTTTTTGATAGGAAATCAGGGTGTTTTTCCTTGGAGATGGAAAATTCGCCCACCCGGTTTTATCAATTTGCAAATTCTTCCTCAGTTAGTTAAAAAAATGAAATTGGCCGATATTATGACGATATTAGGTAGTATAGATATCATTATGGGAGAAGTTGATCGTTGAAATGATAATTGATACAACAAAAATACAAAAAATAAATTCTTTTTACAGATTGGAATCTTTAAAAGAGATTTTTGGGACTATATGGATACTTTTACCTATTTTTATTCTTATATTGGGAATCACAATAGGCGTACTAGTAATCGTATGGTTAGAAAGAGAAATATCCGCGGGTATACAACAACGTATTGGACCGGAATATGCTGGTCCTTTGGGAATTCTACAAGCTTTAGCAGACGGAACAAAATTACTTTTTAAAGAAAACCTTCTTCCATCTAGAGGGGATATACGTTTATTTAGTATCGGACCCTCTATAGTCGTCATATCTATTCTACTTAGTTATTCAGTAATTCCTTTTGGTTATAACTTTGTTCTAGCCGACCTTAGTATTGGTGTTTTTTTATGGATCGCTTTTTCAAGTATTGCTCCAATTGGGCTTCTTATGTCAGGATATGGATCAAATAATAAATATTCCTTTTTAGGTGGTCTACGGGCTGCTGCCCAATCAATTAGTTATGAAATACCATTAACTCTATGTGTCTTATCAATATCTCTACGTGTGATTCGTTAAGGCCTACGTCTTCAATTTTAGGTTTTATAAGATAAGTTATTAAAAAGATATCTTCATTTTTTATTCACCATAGAGGGTTGATAAATTAAATCTGATAGTTAGATGAGTGAAAAAAAACAGTTTATAAATTCGCAGTAAAAAAAACTCATTTCCTATGTACAAGAGTTAAACGAAAATAAACATAAGCAGTCAAGACTGTTTATCCCCAAGATTTTTTTATTAGTAATTATAACTTGAAGCGGGTTGAAAAAAAAAATTTTTTTGGGTTTTTTTTATAAAAAAAAGTGGATGATTAGGAACACTAAAGTACACAAAGGGTTCGTTATAGAGATTTTATAGGTTATCCTAAGTTTACATAAAAGAAATACTAATTTGAGGCTTAAAATTGGTAGAAATTTTCAAGTAGTACTCCCAGAAATTCCGATCCAGAGTATGCTCCTATCCACCCATTAATTGAATAACTATCAGGAACGAAAGAATCCTTTAACTTTTTTTTTAAGCCTAAATAGACAAAAAATGTACTAAAAAAAATTTATTTACAAAAATGCTTTTTTTCGCTATACCTATTAATGGAAATATCATTTTTGTCATGGTATAAGTCATGAATGAGTGTTTAAGTCTAAAAAAAATAAGATTAAATTTATCTTTTTTTTTTAATGAGTATTTTATTCAAGGATTAATTAAGTTATTACTCAAAAAAAATGGAGTCAGTCAAAGGATGAGATAAATTCCGAAGCACTTTTTTAGTATTGCAGACAGAATTTCATTGGTTTAATTCAGGATCTTTCGGTTTATTTTGACTTTATTTATCCTACAAGTATATCAGTAAAGAATACCGAATCAATTCTTAGATTTATTGACGGCCCTCGGGGAGCCGTATGAGGTGAAAATCTCATGTACGGTTCTGTAATAGCGATGACAAGAGTGATCTGATCATCGACTATGATTATCTAACAGTTCAAGTACAATTGATATAGTTGAGGCGCAGTCAAAATATGGTATTTTGGGGTGGAATTTGTGGAGGCAACCTATAGGATTTATTGTTTTTATAATTTCTTCTCTAGCAGAATGCGAGAGATTACCTTTTGATTTACCAGAAGCAGAAGAAGAATTAGTAGCAGGTTATCAAACCGAATATTCAGGTATTAAATTTGGTTTATTTTACGTCGCTTCCTATCTAAATCTACTAATTTCGTCATTATTTGTAACAGTTCTTTACTTGGGTGGTTGGGATTTTTCAATTCCAGACATGTACATTCCTGAGTTTTTTGAAATAAATAAGGAAGGAGTCTTTGGAACAGCATTGGGTTTTTTAATTACATTAGTGAAAACTTTTTTGTTCTTATTCATTCCTATCGCAACAAGATGGACTTTACCTAGACTGAGAATGGACCAATTATTAAATCTTGGGTGGAAATTTCTTTTACCTATTTCTTTAGGTAATCTATTATTAACAACTTCTTCCCAACTTCTTTCATTATAAAAATAAAAAAATATATATGTATTTGATACTCACTAAAATTAAAATTTATCGCAAACAAGAGAAAGAAACAATTTTTTTTTTTAGTATATGTTCCCTATGATAACCGGGTTGATCAATTATGGTCAACAAACAGTACGCGCGGCAAGGTACATTGGTCAAGGTTTTATGATTACCCTATCTCATGCCAATCGTTTACCTGTAACTATTCAATATCCTTATGAAAAATTGATCGCCTCAGAACGGTTTCGTGGTCGAATACACTTTGAGTTTGATAAATGTATTGCTTGTGAAGTATGTGTTCGTGTATGTCCTATAGATTTGCCTGTTGTTGATTGGAAATTGGAAATGGATATTCGAAAAAAACGATTGCTTAATTATAGCATTGATTTCGGAATCTGTATATTTTGTGGTAATTGTGTTGAGTATTGTCCAACAAATTGTTTATCAATGACTGAAGAATATGAGCTCTCTACTTATGATCGTCATGAATTAAATTATAATCAAATTGCTTTGGGTCGTTTACCCATATCAATAACAGATGATTACACAATTCGAACAATTATGAATACACCTCAAACAACAGAAAAATCCTGTGATTAAAAAAAACTTTCTAATTACTAAATGACTAAATTCACAAAGTACCTTTAATTTTTAAACAAAATTTGAATTTAAAATTGTAGGGATTTTAAATTCAAAAAATTTATTTTTTTCTTGGTCAAAAAAAATGTGAACTATTGGCTATTCTATTAATTGGTGAAAAAAATGGGTTTTGAAAATATTTTTTATAAATTTTTTTTTATTAAAAAAAAAAAAGAAAAACTGCAATGGGTCTAAAAATTTTACCCTTTTTTTTAAAGCAGTACACATTAGGATTTAACAATTAGGAATGCACGAATCCTTTTTTCTGTTCAATTCAATAAGATCATGAAACCTTCTTATTTTTTTTATCTCTTAATTTTATATATAATGGATTTACCTGGACCAATACATGATTTTCTTTTAGTCTTTCTGGGAATAGGTCTTATATTAGGAGGTCTAGGAGTAGTATTATTTCACAATCCAATTTTTTCTGCCTTTTCGTTGGGATTGGTTCTTGTTTGTATATCTTTATTCTATATTCTAGCCAATTCGCATTTTGTAGCTTCGGCACAACTCCTTATTTATGTGGGAGCTATAAATATTTTAATAATATTTGCTGTAATGTTCATGAATGGGCCAGAATATGACACAAATTTGCGTTTGTGGACTGTTGGGGATAACGTTACTTCGTTGATTTGTACAAGTCTTTTTGTTTCATTAATTTTTACTATTCTAAATACGTCATGGTATGGTATTATTTGGACTACAAAATCAAACCAGATTCTTGAACAAGATTTTATAACTACGAGTCAACAAATAGGAATTAATTTATCAACAAAATTTTTTCTTCCTTTTGAGCTCATTTCTATAATTCTTTTAGTTGCGTTAATAGGCGCAATTGCTGTGGCACGTCAATAATTCATTTTAAAAACCAGCAATAAAAAAAGTTTCTCATATTCAGATTGGTTTAGAAACTTTGAGTTCGATTTCTTATTACCAATATATTTTTTTCTTTTTTTTGAACTTATGGTATTCTAGTCAATCAAATGGATTTAATTGTGGTTTATATTGAAAAAAATATTCATAAGGAGTTGGTCAATGATGCTCGAACATGTACTTGTTTTGAGTGCTTATTTATTTTCTATCGGAATCTATGGATTAGTCACGAGCCGGAATTTGGTTCGGGCTCTTATGTGTCTTGAACTTATATTGAATGCAGTTAATCTAAATTTTGTAACATTTTCTGATTTTTTTGATAGCCGCCAATTAAAAGGAAATATTTTCTCAATTTTTGTTATAGCTATTGCAGCCGCTGAAGCAGCTATTGGCCTTGCTATTGTTTCGTCAATTTATCGTAACAGAAAATCAACCCGTATCAATCAAACCAATTTATTGAATAAATAGTCTTTTTTTCTATATTATATTTTAAAAAAATTAATTTATTATTATAATTATATCAATATAATATTATAATTGTAATTATAAGTTCAATTTAGATTACTCGATATCGCACTTTAAAGTATAACATACTGTAAGAAGTCAAAGTATTTTGGACCTCTTTTCTATTTATTTTGTAGTAAGTCACCAATCCAAACCAGAAGTAGATTGATTCAAAAAATTCTGGTAAATCATCGATTCGTCTGGTATTTTAATATGTACTTCATTTACTTTAGTAGAACTAGATCGAAAATTAATGAAATTTAAAAAATTAAAGATCCTATGTCACATTCAGTAAAGATTTATGATACATGTATAGGGTGTACTCAATGTGTTCGAGCTTGCCCCACGGATGTATTAGAAATGATACCTTGGGACGGGTGTAAGGCTAAACAAATAGCTTCTGCTCCAAGAACGGAGGATTGTGTTGGTTGTAAGAGATGTGAATCCGCCTGTCCAACAGATTTTTTAAGCGTTCGAGTTTATTTATGGAATGAAACAACTCGGAGCATGGGTCTAGCTTATTGAGACGTTCCAGAACATTTCATTTGAATCCATTTTTTCAATTTGGATTTTTTTTACTGACAAAAACCCGTACCGGAAAAGAAATTTCTTTTCCGGTACGGGTTTTTTTTGCCCAAGTGTATCTTGTCTTTACCACGAATTCTTTTCCTTGGTTAACAACAATTGTAGGTTTACCCATATTTGCAGGTTCTTTAATTTTCGTTCTTCCTCATAGAGGAAATAAAATAATTCGTTGGTATACTATTACCATAGCTACTATAGAGCTACTTCTAACAACCTATGTATTTTGTTATCATTTCCAACCAGACGACCCATTAATCCAACTGGCAGAAGATTTTAAATGGATAAACTTTTTTGATTTCCACTGGAGATTGGGAATAGATGGATTTTCGATAGGACCCGTTTTACTGACGGGATTCATCACTACTTTAGCTACTTTAGCAGCTTTTCCAGTTACTCGAGATTCCCGATTATTCCACTTTCTAATGTTAGCAATGTACAGTGGTCAAATAGGATCATTTTCGTCCCGAGACCTTTTACTTTTTTTCATAATGTGGGAATTAGAATTAATTCCTGTTTATCTACTTTTATCCATGTGGGGCGGAAAGAAACGTCTTTACTCCGCTACTAAATTTATTTTGTATACGGGGGGGGGTTCCATTTTTCTATTAATGGGAGTTCTGGGTATTGGTTTATACGGTTCTACTGAACCTACCTTAAATTTTGAAATGTTAGTTAATCAATCGTATCCCCTAGCATTAGAAATAATATTCTATATTGGGTTTTTTATTGCTTTTGCTGTTAAATTACCAATTATACCGTTACATACATGGTTACCAGATACCCATGGGGAAGCCCATTATAGTACTTGTATGCTTCTAGCGGGAATCTTATTAAAAATGGGAGCATATGGGTTGGTTCGGATCAATATGGAATTATTGCCTCATGCTCATTCGATCTTTTCTCCTTGGTTGATAATAATCGGCACAATGCAAATAATCTATGCAGCTTTAACATCTCTTGTACAACGTAATTTAAAAAAAAGAATAGCCTATTCTTCTGTATCGCACATGGGTTTTATAATTATAGGAATTAGTTCTATAACTGAAACGGGACTTAATGGAGCTTTTTTACAAATAATCTCTCATGGATTTATTGGTGCTGCACTTTTTTTCTTAGCGGGCACTAGTTACGATAGAATACGTCTTGTTTATCTTGACGAAATGGGCGGAATAGCTATTCCAATGCCAAAAATTTTTACACTATTCAGTAGCTTTTCAATGGCATCCCTTGCGTTACCAGGCATGAGTGGTTTCGTTGCGGAATTAATCATCTTTTTCGGAATAATTACTAACCAAAATTTAGTTTTAACGACAAAAATACTAATTACTTTTGGAATGGCAATTGGAATAATATTAACTCCTATTTATTCATTATCTATGTTACGTCAAATGTTTTATGGATATAAGTTATTTAATATTAAAAACTCTGCTTTTTTGGATGCGGGGCCACGAGAATTTTTTGTTTCGATTTCTATCTTTATACCAGTAATTGGTGTTGGCGTTTATCCAGATTTTGTTCTTTCATTATCTGCTGAGAAGGTGGAAACTATTCTATCAAAATTTTTTTATAGATAAGTTTCATCTCATTTAATGAAATGAAAAAAGTAGTCTTCTTTATCTTTATATTTGTAAGAAGAATGACTAAATTGGAATTCTAATCGGGCTTTTTTGGCGTTTGTGAGAACCATTTAAATGGTTCTCACCTGTTTATAAGTTTATAAGAACGGCCTTGTCCTATGTTTGTATTCGTAGGGTCCTCTCTTTACTTCAATTTAATTAATGAATGAACCATAACTATGTAGCCCTATTCCTAAGAGATTGACTCCAAAATAGCATATCCAAATTATAAGAAAGCCTATAAAAGCTACAATTGCAGAATTTGCATCCTGAAAATTTATATTTGTTCTAATATGTAAATAAATTGCAAATACAATCCAAGTAATAAAAGCCCAAGTTTCCTTTGGATCCCAATTCCAATATGATCCCCACGCTTCATTGGCCCATACTGCTCCTGAAAGAATACCTACGGTTAAAAGGATAAATCCTAAACTAATAACACGATAACTCCAATGATCTAGTTGTTCAATCAATTGAGACCTGTAATAATTTTTAACCGAAAAAGGTGAAACGCTTTCTAAAAAAAAGCCTTTTTCGTTCATGTGTTGAATCTCACTGAAAAAAAGGAATTGCTTTAAAAAATGTTTTTTTTTATCAAAAAACGTTATTATATTTTTTTGAAATAGAATGCTTAGAAGTGCTACTGATAATAATGATCCGCATAAAAGAGCTGCATAACCTAGGACCATCATACTTACGTGCATCATTAACCAATGGGATTGAAGAGCCGGTACTAATAGTGAAGATTGATGCATTTCCTTTAAAAGGCCTGAAGTAGCAAACCCTTGCGTAAAAATAGCACTTGGTGCAGTTATTGCACTTAAATACCTTTTTTGTTTTTTTAAATATGGAATATTATGAATAATGTAAAAACTCCAAGAAAGAAAGATTAATGATTCATATAGATCACTTAATGGGAAATGTTTACAAAAAACCCAACGAGTAACTAATAATCCCATTATAGATAAAAAAGTAACTAGCATGCCTTTTTCTAATGAATTATAGAGTCGTACTTTTTCATTGACTAATAAAGTTATCAAATGGAGTGTAATTACAACGGAAACCGTTGAAAAAGAAATATGAGTCAAAATATGTTCTAAAGTCGAAAATAGCATATAAAATTATAATTATATATAAAGAAATCCCTCAATTATAAATTATCAAATGAAAACCCGAACCAAAATTCCTTTAATTTTTTTTACATAGAACCCTTTAAATCTTTTGATACTTTATTAAGATGCTATGCCGCCACTCGGACTCGAACCGAGATGCTATCGCACTGCTTCCTAAGAGCAGCGTGTCTACCAATTTCACCATAGCGGCTTATTTGAAATCATAATAACATTTTATTTTTTAATCGTCGAGATTAATTCAATACAGTAAAAAAAAATTTTTTGGGGTAATTATAAATCCATTTTTTATCTTTTTTCAAAATTAGTAAATAACAAATACATAGATCCTTTGAATATGAATACAAAAAAATAAAACTTTTTGGATCATAATTTCATTACAGCACCAAGGGCTTTTTTGATATTTTGATATCCAAAAAAATGAATTAAACAATAGATATATTTTTTTCTTTAGTATATAGGTTATTTTTTGTTGCAACAAACCTATTTAATATTGAACTTAATATGTCAAAATTTTAAAATTTGCTGCTGAAAAAAGAACTTCGCATATAATCTTTATCTTCAAAAAAAAAAATAGAGCTTTTTAGATTGATTGGAAAAGAATATAATTCCTAAAGTTAAGGTTTACCTATTTTTTATTTATCTTTTGTTGTGATTTATAACTAAAAAATTTTTAGAATTTTGTTGTGACAAAATAAAAAGGTTGATGGGGAAAAAATCCCCATCTTAAAAATATAAAAATAGACTAAAAAAACGATGATGATTCAAAAAATTTTTTTTAAGGCCTTTTTATGGTTGACATATCATAAGAAAAAAGCTAAACCTTTTTCTAAGCATTAATTAATAGACGCAAAATCTTTATATTATTATATTTTATTTTATTAATTTAATTTTAAGTTTTACATAAAAAAATTTTTCAATTTAAAGAGTCAAAATTAAATTTCTTCAAAATTTCTCATGCTAATTTGTTCTATATTTAGGCTCTTTTTTTTTTTCAGATCCATTCTGATTATTCCAAGTTTTGAGTACTTATTTTTCGTACAAAAAAACTTTTAGAATTTCCGGTATAAAGGGATTTTGCTAACGAAAAAGCTTTTAACGCTGCCCAATACCCTTTTTTTTTCCAAATATTTTTACGAATACACTTTTTGGAAATAGAAGTACGCTTTTTTGGAACTGCCATTTTAAATTGAATTGATTCTTGATTGTTATAGTTGGATGTGAAAGACATCTATTATTCAAACAAATCTTTGTTTCTTATTTATTATCTATGTATTTATATTCTAGATGATAATCTCTTAAAATTTTTTTTTTTAAAACAAAAAAAAAAAAAAAAATTATTCGATTAGTAGAAACAAACTCTTTTATGATGCATAGACTTTTATAAAAAATAAAAAAATGAATATGAAATTTAAAAGTAATTAAGATTTCTAAATTAATTCAAATTAATGAAAAAAATTTCACCTTATATTATATCTCTATCTCTATTTTATTTTTGTTGTGTTATATTTAAATTTAATTTATATGTACAAACTAAACCACGCCGATAAATTTAAAAACCTAATACTTATTTAATCTTAATTGCAAAACTTGACTTTAGTTTTTTGAAAACATATAAAGTATATATATACTTTAGGATGGAAAAAATTTTTTGAGTAAAACAAGTTGATAATTCTGAATAAATTATAGAAGAAACTAAGTCGTTTGTATCATTATTAATTTTATTAAAGCTTTAGTTAAGTAAATCTTATGATTAAAGGTATTTCTTATCCTGTAATCTATATACGCATTATAAATTATTTAAATGTAAAAGAAAGTGTCATTTTTTTATCGTCCCTCTCAACTTAATCTATTAACTTAATCTATTAAAGGCAAGAACTGATGAATACTAAAAGATGCAACCTGAAATAAAAATTTTCTATTATGGAACATATATACCAATATGCATGTATCATATCCTTCATTCCACTTCCAATTCCTTTGTTAATAGGCGTCGGGCTTCTACTTTTTCCGACAGCAACAAAAAAGCTTCGGCGTATATGGGCTTTTTCTAGTATTTCTTTGTTAACAATAGTTATGTTTTTTTCGATTGTGTTGTCGATTCACCAATTAAATAGTAATTCCTTTTATCAATATGTATGGTCTTGGACTATTAATAACAATTTTTCGTTCGAATTTGGCTACTTGCTCGATCCACTTACTTCTATTATGTCAGTCTTAATCACTACGGTTGCAATTTTGGTTCTTATTTATAGCGATAATTATATGTGTCATGACCAAGGATATTTAAGATTTTTTACTTATATGAGTTTTTTCAATATGTCCATGTTAGGATTAGTTACTAGTTCAAATTTGATACAAATTTATATTTTTTGGGAATTAGTTGGAATGTCTTCGTATCTATTAATAGGTTTTTGGTTTACAAGACCTATTGCCGCGAATGCTTGTCAAAAAGCGTTTGTGACTAATCGTGTAGGGGATTTTGGTTTATTATTGGGAATTTTAGGTCTTTATTGGGTAACAGGCAGTTTCGATTTTCCTGATTTGTTTGAAATATTTAATAACTTAATTAAAAATAATGAGGTCAATCCTTTATTTTCTATTTTTTGCACTTTCTTCTTATTTTTTGGTGCAGTTGCAAAATCCTCCCAATTTCCCCTTCATGTGTGGTTACCCGATGCTATGGAGGGGCCTACTCCTATTTCAGCTCTCATACATGCTGCGACCATGGTCGCAGCGGGGATTTTTCTAGTCGCTCGACTTTTTCCTCTTTTCATAGTTATACCTTATATAATGTATGTAATAACTTTTATAGGTATAATAACTGTTTTTTTAGGGGCTACCTTAGCTCTTGCTCAAAAAGACATTAAGAGAAGTTTAGCTTATTCTACAATGTCTCAGTTGGGTTATATGATGTTAGCTCTAGGTATGGGTTCTTATCGAGCTGCTTTATTTCATTTGATTACTCATGCTTATTCAAAAGCATTATTGTTTTTAGGATCCGGATCTATTATTCATTCAATGGAAACGCTTGTTGGATATTCTCCAGATAAAAGTCAGAATATAGTTCTTATGGGAGGATTAACAAAACATGTTCCAATTACAAAAAATGCTTTTTTAATAGGTACCCTTTCTCTTTGTGGTATTCCGCCTTTTGCTTGTTTTTGGTCCAAAGATGAAATTCTTAATGATAGTTGGTTGTATTCACCAATTTTCGCAATAATAGCTTATTTCACAGCCGGATTAACTGCATTTTATATGTTTCGAATCTATTTGCTTACGTTTGATGGACATTTAAACCTTTATTGTAAAAATTACAGTGGAAAAAAAAGTAGTTCCCTCTATTTAATATCTCTATGGGGTAAAGAAAGATTTAAAACAAAAAATAAAAATTTATTTTTATTGACCTTATTAACAATGAATAATAATAATCGAGAAAGTTCTGCGGTTTTTATGAAAAAACCTTATAAAAATTCGGAAAATTCTTTGAAAATGATGCGTTATTTTATTACTATTACTGATTTTGATAAAAATAAAATTTCTGCATATCCTTCAGAATCGGACAATACTATGTTATTTCCTCTCATTATATTGATTCTGTTTACTTTCTTCATTGGATTTATAGGAATTCCATTAAATAAAGAAGGAATAGAATTGGATATATTAACTAAATGGTTAACTCCACCCGTAAATCTTTTACATTCAACTTCAAAAAATTCTGTTGATTTGTATGAATTTGTAATAAAAGCAATATTTTCTGTTAGTATAGCTTATTGGGGAATATTTATAGCCTTTTTTTTCTATAAACCCATTTATTCATCGTTAAAAAATTTTAACTTAATAAATTCATTTGATAAAAGAGGTCCTAAAAAAATTTTTGGGGATAAAATAAAAAATATTATATATAATTGGTCTTCTAACCGTGGTTATATCGATGCCTTTTATACAACTTTTTTTATTAAGGGGGTAAGACGTTTGGCCGAGCTGGTATCTATTATTGATAGACGAATAATTGATGGAATTCCAAATGGATTTGGTATTACAAGTTTTTTTTTCGCCGAAAGTTTCAAGTATATAGGAGGAGGTCGCATCTCCTCGTATCTTTTATTCCAATTGATTTTTTTATTAATTTCTTATTTATTTTTAGTCCTATGATTGCATCAACTAAAAATTTACAAAATTTTTCTTGATCTTCTGAACCAATTTGTACTTCTTCTGGAAGTAAAGAAATTCCTTTCAGATTGAATGTTGATTCCCCATAAAATTGACTCATTAACTGCATGAAATGCCTAATTTCTTTTGATATTGATTTTTTTTTAAATGCATCTTTTTTCTGTTCAAATTCGTGGTAATTATAATCATTACTAAGAATACTATGAATCTTATTTATAAAAATTCCATCTATCCTATTTTTGACTGCAGTTTCATTTATAATAGAGGGTGAAAAGCATTTTTTTATTATTCCACGATAGGATCCATTTAAGAAAGGATCATTTATTTTTGGCAAATATTCCTTTTTCGTTTTCTCATTGCATAATCGAGTTTTTTTATCGAGTCCATCTATATAAAAAAGTCCTTTGTCTAGAACTGCAATTCTATTAGCAAATTCATTGCTTAAGCTGTTTTTTTTTTGTTCATTGTTATAAATCCAATAATTGTATAGTTCATCGTATAAGAATTTTTCTGTTGTAGACAAAGAAATCTTTCTTTGTATCATTTCCCAGAAAATGGATAAACTGGGTGGATATGTAAAAGAAATTCTTTGTTTTCCATCATTTTTACATGTATAAAAAAAATATTGTGACATTTCCTTTCTTACCGCATTTTCAAATCGATTGTTTTTTATATATCGCGTTGGACGATTCCAACGTTTATAGTCGAAAAGCAGAGAAAGAAGGGGTTTTTCAAACCAGAAGAGGTTTTTCTTTTCTTCTTTAAGTATTTCTAACTTCGAAATATCTTGATTGCCAGAATAATAAGTTGGGCTGTTTTTATAGCATGCTTCTTTTAAGTGCAAGTTGAATTCATCCTTTGTTTTGTCCTTTCCATTCACTCGGATCTTTTCCGTTTCATCCATTTTGTCCGGATCCTCCTTTTCGTCCGAAAAAAGGGAAGGAGGAGGATCTTCTTCGGTGAATCCCTCTTCTTCCTGTTTAGTCTCCTTCGTTTCGGAAGTTTTTTCTATTTCTACATCTATTTCTTCCTCAATTTCTTTCCTTTCTGAGTTTTCTTTCAATTTCTTAGTAAAAATGGGTGACGGCATTCTGCCTAAATAGTATACACAGGTAATAAATAAGAGAATACTAAAGATTCGAGCCATAGAATTTTTCAATTCTGACACCAGATACTTATTAGATCGAATAAGTACATTAGATCTAATAGAATGATTTTGCTGTATCCAAACTAATACCAACCCAACCCATTTCATGAATAAAATGTGACCAATTAACCAACCAACAAAACTACTTGTTACAAATAATATCTTGTTGTTGCATCGAAACATATAAATGTTTACTAATCTGGCTAACATTGAACTTGGTAAAATGAAATGGTTGAATAATTGAAAAATTAGATTATTCAGGAATACACATTGAATGCTGAGATTGCGCATTGAATTTCTGCTAGTAGATCCAAAAAAAAAAAAGTTTTTGTGATTGTTCCAGAAGAAATGAAACAAAAGGTAGGGTAGAGCTAGGACAGTTATTGTATGAGGTCTACCCAATGCTAGATGCAGAGGCGTATAATAGATCGATATGAACATCATGAGCTGTCCCATAATAAAACCAGTTGTTGCTGATACCTTCTTCTCGGTTCCTTCTTCTCCTTCTTCCATAACCTGAGCTCGGAGAAGGAAGAGATAAGAGGGCCCTATGGAGAATGTGGTCAGAAATCCATAATAAAGTCCGACCACAACGACCGAATTTATTATCTTCATGCATAAGGATAATAGATTACCTAGTAGAAAAGATTGAAAAATCATCAGAAACCTTCCTTTTTCTTTTGTATTGAAATTTCTGGATTATTATATGATGATTTTTTAACTTTCCATATATAAATAGAAAGAGATAGACTAGAAACGACATCTCTTATATCGATGACACCAAAGGGATGTTAAATGAA